CTGAGGCTGCATTAATCGGGGATACACGACAGAAGGAATGGTTTTATCTATAAACTTCACCTTCAACAAGCGTAGATTTTTTCAATAATCTTTTTTTTTTTGTTCAATTCTATCCCGAATTGTCTTTCTTTCTTCTAAGACCGAAAGCGGTAAATAAAAAACTAATCAAATCGCACCATCTCTGTAATAGGTAAATGCCTCTTTTTCTCCTACAGTTGTCGGAATTATTCGTAATAATATATTGGCTACAATCGAAAAGGTCTTATCAATAAAATTTCCGTTTATCCGCGATCTAGGCATAGGTAAAAATCCATTCTATAATTCGTTTCATTACCTCTTGTGAGAAAATGATCCCACAAACAAAGGAATTGTACAGTACAAAATAACATAAAAGCAGACGCGTTAAAAAAAATAGACCGATCCGTTGATTCGTTCCAACTCATTGATTAAATCAGGTAGAAATATCAGAAAAAAAAAAGGAGCGCCATCTTTGCAAACAAGATATATAGCCTTATTGTTTTGAACAGTTTTTCACAAACAAAAAAGTTATCCTTTTCCCCAGACTCAAAGGAAGAATTTTTTCTTTGCTGAAAGGGTTTCTATTTTTCTAGTTAGAACGGATTCGATTGTCCGTACCCATCTATCAATCGAATTTGAACAACTCGCTATTCACGCGGGTTCTCGGTCATAATCATTGTGTAGGAGAGATGGCCGAGTGGTTCAAGGCGTAGCATTGGAACTGCTATGTAGACTTTTGTTTACCGGGGGTTCGAATCCCTCTCTTTCCGTACCTTGACCTAATTCATCAATGTTACTGACCGGAATGTATCCAAGCAAAAAAGAATGAATACCGAAGCAGTCAGACCTTTTTTTGAGCTAGATTCTCAATTCCTACGGAAAATAAAGGAAAGAAAGGGAAGGGGTAGGCAGGGGATAAAAATCTACCCTCGGATCTATGATACATGAATGGGATAAAAAAAAACTCCACGGATCAAACTCCTTACCTTGTATCCCTTTCCTTAAGTTAGGTGAAAGGGGAAATTTGTACGAGCCCGTTATTTTAGTTAGGTTTAAGTTTGACGAGAATAATATTCTACGACAAGCAATTCATTTATTTTCAAACCGACCCATTGACTATCTATTATTTGATTGACTAATCCTTTATATTGGAATGCGCGAAGAGTCAAATGCTTTGGCAATTCCTCATGGTGGGATGAATCAAGATAATTTTGAACCAGAGATCTAGATTTTGGGTCATCCCTTACTGTAATAATATCTCGGGGTTTGCAACGATAACTCGGTATATCGACTAGACGACCATTAACTAAAATATGTCGATGGTTAACCAATTGGCGGGCTTGAGGAATAGTTGAAGCCATACCCAATCGAAAAAGAATGTTATCCAAACGCATTTCAAGTAATTGTAGTAAAACCAGACCGGTTGACCCTTTGGCTTTTCTGGCGATACGAACATATTTTAGTAATTGTCGTTCTGTAAGACCATAATGAAAACGCAATTTTTGTTTTTCTTCTAAACGAATTCGATATTGAGATTTTTTTACGGAGCGCGATTGGTTTCTAAAATCGCTTCCGGCTCTAGGCCTTTTACTCGTTAGTCCCGGCAAAGCCCCCAGACGGCGTATTTTTTTGAAACGAGGCCCTCGGTAACGTGACATAAAGACTCCTTATTTTATTGAATTTCATAAACCTAAATTAAAACTGAGCTACATGATAAATGAAGCGAAATCCGCTGAAGTATTGTACTACAAAGAATACTAAGATGATTTGTATCAAATTCCAGACCCCTTTTTGTATTGTATACGCATATCGAAATATAAATCAAAAGAGGGTTCCTTTTCTTGATTTATTCTGCCGAAATCGAACTTCCTCCAACTTTTATTCATAATTGGAAGCTCCTACAACATACTGGATCGATGATCCTTGGAAGAAGCCTTTTCAATGTTCTTTTCTTTCAAAAAGACATTATCAATCATGTAAAAAATCAAACAAATAGAGAAAAGCCGGCTATCGGAATCGAACCGATGACCATCGCATTACAAATGCGATGCTCTAACCTCTGAGCTAAGCGGGCTTAAATAAGAGAAATTGTACATACGTAGGGATCCTAGGATCTTATCTATTAACCTTTTATTCTTAGCTATTCATAAAGAATAAAGAATAAAATAGAGAATCGAATTTTAAATAAATGTTTAATACTATAGATATAGAACATAACGATTAATCTAAGAACATAACGATTAATCTAACAATTACGAGAATCTAGCGATGATATATATTAGCGAATTTGGATTTTTTTATCAATTCTATATTGATCAACAATAATATCTTACTCTTAATTAGATAAATAATATCTTACTCTTAATTAGATAATAAAATAAGATTTTTTTTTTCATCTTTGAATTCAAGACATTTAAAATTCTTTTTTTGTTTCTAACCTAAGATTCTTAATATATTCTATTCGATTATTCTATATTATAGA